TATTAGTACCCTTATAGTCCACTTCTTCCCCATACCACGAGGGAAAGGGAAAAAGAAAAAACTACCATTAAAGCAGCCCAAGCAAGACTTACTATATCCATGTAAATTTTGTCTCCTATCTATCAATATGAAGGAATTTTTTTATTCTTTATTGTTCAAAAATTGTTCAAAAATTTTTCTTGTATTTTTTTCTTTTGGATTATTCACTCAAAATACTATAATAATAGTGGAATTGTTGGTACAGAGTCAAAAAAGGATTCTGGGCTAACGCCATTGACGAAAAACCAGAATCCACTCTATTAGAACATATCAAAAGTTCTTTTCTATTATTTTAAGTAAAACCGGAAAACATTAAGCATAAAAAAAATAGAATGTAATACAATATTTCAAATCTCTTGTCGATCAGGCGACACCCGGATTTGAACTGGGGAAAAAGGATTTGCAGTCCCCCGCCTTACCACTCGGCCATGCCGCCAGTATATATTTCTATATGAAATATATGAGAATATCCCCCCTTTTTTTTATTGAACTGAAAAAACATGAAATAAAAAAAAACAAGCTTACACCTTCTGTTACAAAAGAAAAAAATCTCGGGACAAATTGCAACCGTTAACTATTAATTTATGAATAATTCTTGAATATTTGAATATCCTTTTTTCATTTCTTAATGAGATACTTAGTGAGATAAGAAAATAAAAATGGATACATAACTAACCAATATTTCTTTCTTTTTTTTTATTGAAAAAACTTTCTCTATTCCAATTATAACAGCAACTGTCAGTATATGTAAACCCTAGAACATAAATTTGAATTGTTACACAGGTATTATCTAATCGGGTATCTTATCTATATATATATATAATACCTATACTATACGAATACGGAATTCTCAAAAAATTCTGGCGCCCCCTCCTTTTTTTCAATTTTTTCTATTAAATAGATTGAATAGAAAAAAAATTAACACGACGTGTTATGTGTTGTCCCGAACGGATATGACTGCAATAAAGTTAGACATAGATCTATCTATTCTATCTATCTATATATATAGATATAGATAGCTAACTATAGCTAGAGTTAGATCTATATTAATACATACAAATCTTATTACACACTCTAATCGTATTCTCCCCAAAAAGTAAAAAATGTTTCTCCTCTTTTTCTAATTCTTTTTTGAACAATAAAAAAAGGTTAAGTTTAAAAAAAATGAATTCTATATTGTTTCGGATTATTAGATCCTTATCTCATTGAGCAGAACAAATCCCGAATTCATTTTTTTCTGGTATCCGATTGAATTGGAATATGTAATATTATAATAATGATAGAAATTAATACTGATAGAAATGGAATGTATTTTTTTTGATATTCCTTAAAAAACCTTAAAATCCAGGTCGAATTTTTCAATTCATTTCCATTTTTAGATTAGAATTTCGATTCTATCTGTTTGTTTTGTTGCAAATTCCTTCCTTCGAAGTTGAGTGTAAAATTCGATTTTATTTATTCCTCTTTTCAGAATTATTTATTCCTCTTTTCAGAATTATTTATTCCTCTTTTCAGAATAAGTATTTCATACACAGAGTTAGGTACAATTTCATGTAATTCAGTAAAAAGAACAGAAATTCCATTATTACTAAATTGATTCATGTGATTTGATGAAGAATGACAGCAAATCATGGAATATTTTTCTATAAAATTCACGGGGAAGTTCAAAATGCTTGAGAGTGAAAATGAAGGAATGTCTACACTACCTGGATTGAATCAGATACAATTTGAAGGGTTTTGTAGATTCATTGATCAGGGCTTAACAGAGGGGCTTTTTAAGTTTCCAAAAATAGAGGATACAGATCAAGAAATTGAATTTCAATTATTTGTAGAAACATATCAATTATTAGAACCCTTTATAAACGAAAAAGATGCTGTATATGAATCGCTTACATATTCTGCTGAATTATATGTATCCGCGGGATTAATTTGGAAAAGTTGTCGGAACATACAAGAACAAACTATTTTTATTGGAAATATTCCTCTAATGAATTCTCTGGGAATTTTTATAGTAAATGGAATATACCGAATTGTAATCAATCAAATATTGCAAAGCCCCGGTATCTATTATCGTTCAGAATTGGACCCTAACGGAATTTCGGTGTATACAGGCACTATAATATCAGATTGGGGGGGGAGATTCGAATTAGAGATTGATAGAAAAGCAAGGATATGGGCTCGTGTAAGTAGGAAACAGAAAATATCTATTCTAGTTCTATCATCAGCTATGGGTTCGAATTTAAGCGAAATTCTAGAGAATGTTTGTTATCCTGAAATTTTCGTGTCTTTCCTAAATGACAAGGATAAAAAAAAAATCGGGTCAAAAGAAAATGCCATTTTAGAATTTTATCGACAATTTGCTTGTGTTGGTGGAGATCCAGTATTTTCTGAATCTTTATGTAAAGAATTACAAAAAAAATTTTTTCAACAAAGGTGTGAATTGGGAAGAATTGGTCGACGA